AGGATCTTTGAACAACCATCGGACGGGCGGAAAATCATTAGAACCGACTTCTACAAGAGCTTTTCTTTTTCCATAGAAAAAAAGGTGTTCAAAAAGAGTTTCAGAAGATGTTGATCGTAAATGATAAAATTGGTTACAAAGAAAAATGAAGATGGATTCGTATTCACATACATAAGAATTATATAGAAACAAGAATAATCTTTTATTCTTTTTTGAAACAATGGAACTTGATTTCTTTGGAGTTGGAATAACAAGACTATTCCAATTCTGATACTCATAGAGAAGGAAGCGTAATAAATGGAAAAAAGAGGCGTCTTTCAACCCGGAGCGGAGAGTTTGAACAACGATTTCTAGATGGATGGGGTAGGGTATTAGTATATCTGACACATAATTTAAATGTAAAAAATTGTCTTCTAAAAACGGAAATAGTGAATGAATTGATCGTAAATTTTGAGATTTGCCTATTTCTTCTTTCCTTTCTAAGGAAGATACTAATCTTAGGGAAAAGGGAATTTCCCCAATAACTGCAAATCCCTCTGATATCATTTGCAAATATAAATTTTTGTTATGCCCCAACAATAGGTTTTGGTTTGACTCATTAGCAGAAATAAGCAACGGATTCTGTTGAGACATTCGAGTAATTAAACGTTTCACCATTAGTGAACTGGATTTATTATCATAACCAAAATTATCCACCAAAATGAATCTATTTAAAACATGATCATGAGCCAGTGCATAAATATACTCTTGAAAGATAAGCGGATATAGGAAGTCCTGTTTCAAAAATTTATCGAGTTCAAAATATCGTTGAAATTCCCCCATTTGAAATTAGATTTGAACCAAAGATCGGCATAAGATACTTCTTGGATTATCAAATGATACATAGTGCGATACGGTCAAAACAAGGTAGTATACTAATAAAATAATATATACCTCGGAGACAGGTAAGCTCATCAACAGACTCTCCATCCTCTTTTTTTTTTCATCTAATAGGTTTATGTTCGTTATAGGATAACAAGATGGTTAGAAATCTTTTATTTTTAAAACCCAATCGCTCTTTTGATTTTGGAAAGAATTGAATTATCTTTATCAATATACTGCTTCTTCTACACATTCCTCTCCAATGCATAAAATGCATAATGGAGAATATCAACATAGTTAGGATTCATAAAAAAAAGGATAATCCACTCATAGGAGAAGCCGTTCCCGCATCAGGCACTAATCCATTTTTAACGTCTATCTAATTAGATCGGGTAATCATTCAAAGTTAAGAACAGAAGCCGGTTGCTTTTTTTTTTACCTATAATTAGAGCCATAGGGCTCTATCCATTTATTCACTCGACCCAACTTTTAATTCATTTTGTTCCGCCCCGATCCAAGCCTTTAAACAAGTCTTTGTACCGATCCGGTAAGAATGCAATATTCTCAGAATTATATATTGCTACGACATGCTATTTTTTCCATTCATTCCCTTTCAGGATCAGTCGTGGTCTTACAAACTCTACCGATGGTATGGACGAATCCCTTGCTTCATCCAAATGTGTAAACGATACTAGCCGCACTTAAAAGCCGAGTACTCTACCGTTGAGTTAGCAACCCAAAAATCTAAAAACAATTAGGATGTGTAAATGTCAATACAGTAAAAAAAATATAACTAAATTTGAGTGCCATGGCACAATCAAAACATTTTAAACTAAGACTACAAAAAGAAATCTCAAATTTAAATCGCTTCTGAACTGAACATAAAAATGAAGAGATCAGATGCAAATATACTAAATTGAAATATAATTAGAATTTAGAATAGATATAAATGTACAAGTGAATCAACCTCCCTTTCTTTTTCTTTTTTTCACTCCAATAAAAAATTATTGTATCACAGCGAATTCAACGAACCCATCAATTGAATGAAGTAAAAGAAAAAACCGAACCTATGGCACGAAAATATTTATACTTATACACGATCAAATTATATTTGTTCGATACACTGTTGTCAATATAAATGTTACGAAAAGAATACGGTGGTGAAAATGGAAATCAATTAAATATTAACTATAAGGACTGGTGTTGGATTGGCACTACATAGATGCAAAAAGGTGTAGATAGTAGATCAAGGAATAAAAAAGTAGTCAAAAAAAATCCGAGTTATTCAATCAATATAAGTTGAGCGAATAAGCAAGTTTGATTCCGTGGTTATTATTATTTGTTAGTAGAGTTCCAATGAAAACGGAAAACCAGTCGATTGCAGATAATGTCATAATTTTATATTTCGAGATCCAATTTCTTCATCTAGTCCCTCGATTTTGGGATTATCCACCTTCGCTTTTTGTCGTTATATACCAATACCACTAGAACAGGGGATTCTATGGGAACAATACGAAAAGGCGGAGCATAGTAGAGAAAAGCTTATACTCTTTATTTAAATTTTGTTTTATTAAAGGGAAGTTCCTTAAAAACCTCCGCCTTCTTTGAAATATCATGAACAGTTCCTGTAGGTTGAGCGCCTTTTTCAAGGAAATATAGAATAGCAGGAACATTTAAATAAGTTTGATTCTTTATCGGATCATAAAAACCAACTTTCCGGAGATCTCTCCCCTCTCTTCGGGATCGAACATCAATTGCAACGATTCGATAGACGGCTCATTGGGATAGATGAAAATACCCCCCCTAGAAACGTATAAGAGGTTTTCTCCTCGTACGGCTCGAGAAAATTATGTCTATGTATAAAATTAGAATGGCAAATAGATCCATAAAATCATCAAATCAATTAGACTATGATTAAAGATTTAATTTTTTTTCGTTTATAAATGTAAAACAAAAAATTGTACTCATAACTCAAGTGGGATAACTCTCAAATAGCTCACAATCCCTAAGCTATTTCATTTTTTGAGTGGTCTCTAGCCCCCTTCTTGTCTCGTTTAGAATCTGTTTTATTCTTCAGATTTAGTTGGTGAGACAATGAAAAATGGTGTTTCCTTGTTCCAGGATCCTTTATCTTTTGTTTGAATCATTGGGTTTAGACATTACTTCGGTGATCCTTAATCCTTATCAAAATGGCAGCAACATGCCTTTTTTGTGATTTCGTTCTATCAAAGAATCATCAGAACGGTTGATTCACGCGTGTTCCACTTTTGATTGAAAAAGTTTTACCAAGTCCAACAAATTTGACTTATATTTTAGATTTGAAACTTTCTAAAATTGAATCCTTTCAATTTCTATATAGAAGCTATATTTACGAAGTTGTTCAAACTTATTAATTGACACTAACCCTAGACCCTTACCCTTGAGACATGAATCAATACTTTCTACTCGAGCTCCATCATGTATATAATTACCCCTTTTTTACATTACAACCCAAGAAAAAACTGATGGGTTCTAGTCGAGCAGAACAAAGGATGTCGAGTCAAGAGCACTTTTATTCGTAATAAAATGGTGGATTATTACATCCACAGCTGATCATGTCCTTCAAGTCGCACGTTGCTTTCTACCACATCGTTTCAAACGAAGTTTTACCATAACATTTCTCTAGTTTGGAACTAGTATTTAATTGATTCAATTATGGAATCATGAATAGTCATTAGTGCGATCGCTAAATAATAATAAATCTATACTTTTGTCCTTCTATATCTATAATAGAAATAGATATGAATGGGTAGTTAGTTTCTGAAAACGTCTCAGCACTAATTTTTTAATCCCATAGTTAGCAAATAAATGGAAGAACTGTCACTGCAAGTAATTTAATCCCGGATATTCTATAATTGACGATTCCAATTTAAGTGATCATAAGTTTTTTTTTCACAAAATACAAACAAAGGCCGTTGTTACGGAAATAGAATGATACCATGCATTGTATTTGACTTGAGGTTCCATAAGTTTTCTGTAACCTTTCTATTTCTAGACCCCCCCCAAAAAAATCTAATTTAATAGAATGTATGAATAATCCCTCGCCTAAAATTTTACAACAATTTATAGAACTCTTAGACCCAAACAAAAAATGACAAAAAACTCGGTGCAAAGAAAACAGATCTGTTACATATGTAATTTACTTGATCGTTTGTTAATGCGATTCAGACAGATACATAGATATATGTTAAATTAAATATTAAAACGAAAATATATAGGATATGGTACCTAAATTAACTTCAATAGGAATAGCAGAGGGATGGGCATAGGCATACAATGATAGTCTGTCCAACTTTTTTTATTCAAACTAGTGTGGTATGGGGTCTATGTTCCCATCTGACCTAGATAACAAAACAACTAGATTAAGTTACATCTCTGTCTCATTCGAACGCAATTTAGTTTGAGAAAACAATATTCTTCTCTGAATCAGAGAAGAATAAGTAAAAATGATAAACAAGAATCATATTATAGCCACTACTCCACTCTAAAATTCAAATTAAAGATCTTAAAGAGAGTCTTGTTCAAAAAAGTAAGAGTTTTCCGGATATAATGATATAATGGGTGCTCTGGGACGGAAGGATTCGAACCTCCGAATAGCGGGACCAAAACCCGTTGCCTTACCACTTGGCCACGCCCCATTTAAATTTCAATTCTGCACTAATAAACACTAATATGAGTGTTGGTTTTTCGTCAATTCCAATGCAAATACATATCTATGCACTATATTGTTGATAGGATTTTGCTACGTGTAGATATAATATAGAATTAAACTGGACTTGATTGATCATTACATATAATTTAATTAAGATATTGTATTGTATAAACGTATGATTTCTTATATTCTCTTTGTTAGAATTGAAGGCTTTTGATTGGGTGAGTGGGTTGAAAGGATTTTTTGGTCTACTTTACTTTCTTCATTATTTTTTGCCTTATATCAATAACTCAATCAAAATACAATTATCTCCAAGAAAAAAATCTTTGTTATGCTTAATATTTTTAGTTTGATCGGTATCTGTCTTAACTCTGCCCTTTATTCGAGTAGTTTTTTCTTGGCCAAATTACCCGAGGCCTACTCTTTTTTAAATCCAATTGTCGATTTTATGCCGGTCATACCTTTGCTGTTTTTTCTTTTAGCCTTTGTTTGGCAAGCTGCTGTAAGTTTTCGATGAAATTTTGAATACTGTCTTAGCAAACTTAATTATTTATTCAAGTATTCAAGAAAAAATTATAACAATTGATAAAATCATATAAGTCTTAGAGTATGAACCTTTAGTTGAAACATTGAAATTCTTGAATCACCCCATTTCTTCATTATGACCTTTCTCGTCAAAGATCTTATATAAGATACCCCACAATTAGGTATTGCGAGTATTTTAAAATAAAATTTTAATTTTACTGAAGAAAAACCCTGTCTAAAAACTAAAAAAGTACTTCCTTTCATGGTGTCAAAATATGATATGTGATATAAAAATGGATAATCTATTCTCTTCAAAAAAAAAAAGATCTTGGAGATTGTGTAATGCTTACTCTCAAACTCTTCGTTTACACAGTAGTGATATTCTTTGTTTCTCTCTTCATCTTCGGATTCTTATCTAATGATCCAGGACGTAATCCTGGACGTGAAGAATAAGCATCAAATAATACTTTTCCTTGATCGAACCCTTTTCTTTTTTTTTTATTTAAGGTTAAGGGGGCGAATAGATAAAATCTTAAGAAAAAAGAAAAGGTTCGATCAATTCGAAAGATAACGAAAATATCAAGCAATACAGGTAAACGGAAAGAGAGGGATTCGAACCCTCGGTACGAATAACTCGTACAACGGATTAGCAATCCGACGCTTTAGTCCACTCAGCCATCTCTCCCAATTGAAAACGGATAATAACTATGTTACATTACATATAAAGTAAGGGTTGAAATTATCTCTTTATCCTTATTAAAATCGACTTATATCTTAAAAAGATAGTTTATTCTAATTAATATCTCTATTTAATTCTAAGAAAAATAAAAGTTCTATAATTTATATAATTATATATATATCACGTTTATCAGCAATTCCAACTCTAAAGTACGGGCTCGAAAAATTATTTGATGATAAAAAAAAAAGAATACCTCGTTATTTTTGTCCAATAAGGGCTTTTCCATGGCCTGGCCGGGTCAGTACCTAGCCGGGCCTTTTTTTGTTCCACTGAATCATAATCATAGATAATTAGCTGAATTTTAAAATTGAAGCAACAACAATTAAGAAATCTTAAATTATAAGGAGGATTCTTTCTATTCCTATGATAGGGAATTCAAGTATCATTTCTGATTTTTTTTTTAAGCACCCGCACCTTTTTAAAATAATTCTTGTCTGATCCTGTATTGATTACATCCGATTCGACAAAAGATCCATTTATAGATAATAATCGCATTGTAGCGGGTATAGTTTAGTGGTAAAAGTGTGATTCGTTCTATATAACCCCTTACATAGTTAAGGGGTCCTTCGGTTTTCTTCATATTCCGAAAAAAACTTTATTTCTTAAAAGGATTTAATTCTTTACCTCTCAATGACAGATTCGAGGAAGAATATACATTCTCGTGCTTTTTATATTTTATACAAGGATCAATTAGCAATTGAAAAATTGGATTATGAAATTACGAAACATAATTTTTTTTTGGATCACTACTTCCAATTGAATGAGTAAAAGGATCTATGGATGAAGAAAGCTTTTTTCTAATCGTAACTAAATCTTCAATTTTAGATTTGTTTTTTGTTTATAGAGGGGAGATTGAAGCAAAATAGCTATTAAACGATGGCTTTGGTTTACTAGAGACATCGATATATTGTTTAGCTCGGTGGAAAGAAAATTCTTTTCCTCAGGATTCGTTCAAATAGAAATAGAGAACGAAGTAACTAGAAAGAGTGTTATAATCCTCCTCTTCTAGAGGGATCATCTAGAAAGCGAGTAGTTTTAAATGTATTCAGACAGTAAAGGCTGACATAGATGTTATGGGTCAATTTTTTTTTTCAGTTACGTCTTAAATCGGGGAAATTATCCATCTACCATAAAGGAGCCGAATGAAATAAAAGTTTCATGTTCGGTTTTGAATTAGAGACGTTAAATGAATCGACGTCGACTATAACCCCTAGCCTTCCAAGCTAACGATGCGGGTTCGATTCCCGCTACCCGCTTTATCTTTTTATTATTTTAAAAATGAAATTCATAATTTCATCTTAATCTATCATTGAATTGAATATGTAATTGCCTAAATTTTCTCACATACAATCCGCTATTTTTTTTTTTTTTTTTACGACCAAGAGATCCGAAGTAAAAAATAAGAAAACAAATAGGAATGAAAGGCGTCCATTGTCTAATGGATAGGACATAGGTCTTCTAAACCTTTGGTATAGGTTCAAATCCTATTGGACGCAATTTTTTTCCATATATATAATATATATCTTTTTGATTTATATATTTCTATGTCAAGAAAGATATTTGGAATAATTTTCATTAAATCCGAGATACTTATATTTTATTTAATATTCAAATATTATAAAATTAAAATAATATCTAATTAATCTAAACAAAAATAACCGTTTTTTTTCGTTTCTAATTTTGA